CGAACCCTCGGTAAGCAAAAGCCTACATAGCAGTTCCAATGCTACGCTTTCAACCACTCAGCCATCTCTCCTACATAATGATTATGACCCCAAAACCGAAAATAGAGTGAATAATGAATCATTCATATTAGATTATTGGGTAGGTACAACCAATCAATTCTAACTAGAATCTAACTAGAAAGCGATAAAAATAGAAAATTTTTCATCATAATAAAAGATCATAATAAAAGCAGGATCTTTCCTTCTAGTCTGGGGGGATAAAGATAAAATTGTTTTATTACAAAAACTCAAAAAAAAAATTCTATTTCTATTCATGTTTGCAAAAACAATGTTTTCTTCTTTTTCTGATTATCTATTTATACTATACCGACCGGATTAAATCAATAAATTAGAAATTAGAATGAATTGACTGAGCGAGGGGTCTATATTTTATGATATCTTTAGATCATGATTCTATCTATTTAGACTATGATTCCATATCAGAAGAATTCTCAAATTGCCTTATAGGCCAGTTTTAGAGTTATAAAAAAAACCCTTATCCTATCTATCTATTCTATTAAAGATACAAATAGATAAAGAATTTTTTTATAGTTGATTGTTTTTTTATAGTTGATTGTATAGTGTATACACGTAAATATACAACACAAAAAATGGGCGGCTATTCTATTTTCATCATATAATGATTCTTTTTCTTCTTTGTATCATAATTCAATCAACTGAGGTTATTCTAAGCTGTAACTTCAATCAAATAAGAATAGTTTCTTTCATTGGTAGACTATTCCAGTAAAGTAAGGTGGAATCGAATCCGGGTCCCATATTGATTTCTTAGTTCTTATCAATTCTTTTTTTGAATATTGAAATTTTAAAAATCGAATAGACGGACCATTTTTTTCTTTTTTTCATGAGAATGAATATGTTTTTATGTTATTTCGTACTGTAGAATTCTTTTCCTTGGGGGATCCTTTTCCCGCGAGAAGTAATGAGAACAATGATAGAATGGATTGCTACCTATGTCTAGATCGCGGATAAATGGAAATTTTATTGATAAAACCTTTTCAATTGTAGCCAATATCTTATTACGAATAATTCCGACAACTTCAGGAGAAAAAGAGGCATTTACCTATTACAGAGATGGTGCGATTTGATTTTTTTTATTACTCTCAGTCTTACGAGAAATACACACGATTCGTGATCGGTAAAAAAAGAAAATAAAAAAATCTACGCTTGTTGAAGGTAAAGTTTGGAAATAGAACAATTCCTTCTGTCGTGTATCCTCGATTAATGCAGCCTCAGATGCTATGTTTCAATTATAGATTCTAGTATTGAGCGAAAGGTTATACCTATGGTTCGGTATTACAGGTCAATTCTAGTCCACTAATACCAATAGGCAGCAGAGGGGAAGAAGCACTACACCTAGGAATCAACAACACTAAAACTTTGTTATAAAATATCCCTTTCTTTAGCAGGCTTGGGACTAAAAGAATGGTTGGGACAACAAACATCCATCTCGTTTGTATTTTGGATACCCGTATAACCATCGAAGGCTGTTGAAGTGACTTATTTCTGGAAATTGGGAAGCGTTGAGAACAAAGAAATTGTTGGAGTTATCATTTCTCTCTAGTACCAATACGTTTGATGTTAAGAAAAGATCTCTTGCAGGAAGGTTGGCTAGAGATTTCTTGTAAAAACACTAGCCCTACTCAGTTCATAATGAGAAGTTTTTCATCTTCGTTATTTTATCATTATGCACATAAGGGAGGAGCCGTATGAGATGAAAATCTCATGTACGGTTCTGTAACGGAGATTCTTTGAATTGAATGACGACCGTAACGGATGTCAGCCCAATCCGAGGGAAATTATGCGGAAGCTTTACAGAATTATTATGAAGCTATGCGACTAGAAATTGATCCCTATGACCGAAGTTATATACTCTATAACATAGGACTTATCCACACAAGTAACGGAGAACACACAAAAGCTTTGGAATATTATTTTCGAGCGCTCGAACGAAACCCATTCTTACCACAAGCTTTTAATAATATGGCCGTGATCTGTCATTACGTGCGACTATCTCCACTATAGAAAGAAAAAAGTAAAGAAAGATCAAATTCACTAGTAAATACTAGAAAGAAGGGCTTTCTACATAAGCATCGTCTAAAACAACGATTTTTATTAGCTGTAGAAAAGAAAGAAACTTCATAGAAGTTGAAATATGAAGAAATAGATATGCCTAGCTATTTTAGTCTATGGGTAAAGTATCTAATTGATAGAGTAAGCACCGTAAAGATCAATTAGCGAGGTTTTGGCCGATACAATAAGAACTGCTTACTTTATGTCATGATGTGAGACAAACGTTAGTAATCAACTTATGTAATAGAGTTGATCCACTAAGGTATTTAGCAGCGGTGTAGGATCAGATCCCAAAGATAGTAAGTCTTTCCTTTCGAAAGTCTTTTTCAAAAATTCTATATAATCTAAATTTCTATATGATATGAAACTG